TAACCAAAAGAAGTTAATGACATGAGTTTTAAACTGAAATCTTAAATTTGGATTAAGAATCTGTTTTAGTTTTATCTTTTCTCCCACCTTCCGAAGAATAAAGCATAGGCTTTTATCCCTATCCCTAATCGTTATAATTTTTTGAAAGGTAACTATCTCGGTTTCATATCTAAATTTATTTAGATAAAATATATATATATTATATAGAATATAGAATTTTTGAAAAAGACTTTCATTCATAAGAAAAAGACTTACTATCTTTGGGATCTGATCCTACACCGCTGCTCAATACCTTAGTGGATCAACTCTATTACATAAGTTGATTCCTAATGCTTATCTCACATCATGGCATTAGTAAGCAGTTATTATTGTCTCGGCCCAAAACCTCGCTAATTGATCTTTACGATGCTTGCTCTATCAATTAGATTCTTTATCCATAGAATAAAACAGCTAGGCATATCTCTTTCTTCACTTTAAATTTCAACTTCTATGAAGTTTCTTTCTTTGCTACAGCTGATAAAAATCGTTGTTTTAGACGATTCATATGTAGAAAGCCCTTTTTGTTTCTAGTATTTACTAGCGGATTTAATCCCCCTTTCCTTTTTTCTTTCTATAGTGGAGATAGTCGCACGTAATGACAGATCACAGCCATATTATTAAAAGCTTGTGGTAAGAACGGATTTCGCTCTAGCGCTCGAAAATAATATTCCAGAGCTTTCGTATGTTCTCCGTTACTTGTGTGGATAAGTCCTATGTTATAGAGTATATAACTTCGATCATAGGGATCAATTTCTAGTCGCATAGCTTCATAATAATTCTGTAAAGCTTCCGCATAATTTCCTTCGGATTGAGCTGACATCCGTTACGGTCGTCATTCAATTCAAAGAATCTCCGTTCCAGAACCGTACATGAGATTTTCATCTCATACGGCTCCTCTTTTATGTGCATAATGAAAATAAAACAGGGAATCAAAAACAAAAAAGAGGAAAATATTTATTATCATTATGAACTGAGCAGGGCTAGTGTTTTTACAAGAAATCTCTAGCCAACCTTACTGCGAGAGATCTTTTCTTAAGATCAAACGTGTTGATACTAGATAGAAAATATAACTCCAACAATTTATTTGTTCTAAACGCCTCATAATTTCCAGGAATTAGTCACTTCAACAGCCTTCGATGGTTATACAGGTATCCAAAATACAAACGAGACGGATGTTTGTTGTCCCGACCATTCTTGTTAGTTACGATCCTTATCAGGATCGGGATACTTTATAACAAAGTTTTCGTGTTGTTGATTCCTAGGTGTAGTGCTTCTTCCCCTATGTGGCCTATTGGTACTGGTGGAGTAGGGTTGACCTGTAAATACAGAACCTATAGGTGTAGCCTTTCGCTCAATACTAGAGTCGACAATTAAACCATAGCATCCGAGGTTGCATTAATGGAGGATACACGACAGAAGGAATTGTTCTATTTCCAAACTTTACCTTCAACAAGCGTAGATTTTTTTCAAAATTTTTATTTCTATCCCGATCCCAAATCCTGCGTCTTTCTCGTAAGATTGAGAGCAATAAAAAAAGAATCAAATCGCACCATCTCTGTAATAGGTAAATGCCTCTTTTTCTCCTGAAGTTGTCGGAATTATTCGTAATAAGATATTGGCTACAATTGAAAAGGTCTTATCAATAAAATTTCCATTTATCCGCGATCTAGGCATAGGTAGCAATCCATTCTATAATTATTCTCATTACCTCTCGTGGTAAACCGATCCCACAAAGAAAATAATTGTACAGTACGAAATAACATAAAAACAGATTCATTAAGAAAAAGGGACCTGTATTTATTCAAATTGTTCCTTTTTGACAGGAATCGAAAAAAACAAATAAAGAAATATTGGAGTACGCTTCGATTTCATCCTAATGTAAATGGAGTAGTATACCAACAAAAGAAAGTATTCCAATTTAATTGAAGTTACAGATCCAAAGAAGAAAAAGGATCGAATAACCATTCTGCGATGGAAAAACCCGATTGTTTTGTCATAGGACACTATACAATCAACTCTATATATAATTTTTCTGAATATTTAATATTTATAATAGATCTTTTATAATAGATCTTATAGGGTAGGGTTTGTTGTTCAGGGAGAACTCTAAAACTGGACTGGAAAGGAATTTGAGAATTATTAAGATATGAAATCATAGTCTAAATAGAATCGTGATCTAAAGAGATCCATTAATCGAAGTGCAAAAAATAGACCCATCAATCAGCGGATTCGTTCTAATTTAGTGATTGCCTCCGGTACCGGTATAAAATAACAGAAAAAGAGGCGAATGTTGGTTTTGCAAACATGAATAGAATGTTTCTAACAGTTTTCATATTTTCTATTTATTTATCCGCAGAACCTCAAAAGAAAGATCTTTCTTTTACTTTGATGAAAATTGATCTATTTTTCTAGTTAGAATTAGAATTGATTGGCCGTTCCTATGCAATAATCTACTAGGAAT